CAGTCAATACAGCCAAAATCACACCTGTAACCCAAGTCAATTCGCGAGGTTTTTTAAATCCACCTGTGAGATACACACGAAATACGTGTAGGATCATCATTAGCACCATCATACTTGCTGACCATCGATGAACTGATCGGATTAACCAACCAAAGTTGGCTTCAGTCATTATGTATTGAACAGAGGCAAAAGCCTCTGTAACGGTCGGACGATAGTAAAAAGTCATAGCAAAACCGGTAGCTACTTGTACTAAAAAACAAGTAAGTGTGATCCCTCCTAGACAATAAAATATGTTGACATGAGGAGGAACATATTTACTAGTTATATCATCTGCAATCGCCTGAATCTCGAGACGCTCCTCGAACCAATCATATACTTTATTGAGATAGGTAAACCAAAGAGACTCCCCCTCTGAGAACCGTATATGAGAATTTCATCTCGTACGGCTCAAGCAAAAACACCCAAATAGTGGTTGCAACGGATATGTAATAGAAAGTTTGAAAACTTCTTAGCCACTTGATTCAATCGTCCCTGAAGATACGAAGTGAAGGAACCAAAATCCGGAATCTCTTCTTTGTGATGATAATGCCAAAATATCAAGTTGGCTCATTCGTCTTTATGTTGATCGTTACAGGCCTCTTGAATCTTCTCTTCCCCTATTTATTTTATTTTGGATTTGTTGTTTTTGTTTGTGCGTAATACGGATTTACTATATGTTTTGTTTACTATTGATAGGAATTCTCTTGTGGAGACCCTATGAATCGATTGAAACCTCAGATTCATACTAGAACCACGATGATTCAATAAAGCGCCCAAGCTAAGCCCAAAGATTCTCTGAGTAAGAACCATTTAATCATCACTTATTCAATGAATGGATGGAATGACTAAAAATCCATAGAAACATTGGTCCTTCGGTCAAAATAAGCATAATTCTGAAGGAAGAAAAATCGTTCGATTTATGACTCGTTGTTTGAAAATTTGTTGGAGTCCGGTCGCGAGGTCTGAATAGTAGGTATGAATCATAGTTCAAATATTTCTTGATCTATTCCATATATTCCGTGCTCCAGATACTAGAATGAATATCCGACGAGGTAGAACCATCTCTATCGAGATGACAGACCTATTCTCTGTACTATCAATAGGATCAATTATAACAAGTCACACACTCATATTCCGGAAATACCGAAACAACGGAATTCCACGGTCGAACTACCAGAATGGACTAGAAATCCGAGTCCTAAGTGATTCATTTTGGATTGAAAAGCTAGGACTTCATGGTTCTTATGGGACCTAACTCATTGAAATTCCATCCAGTAAAACGGAAGAATTATAAATCTCCAAAATAATAGATAGGAATATCGCAAATAGAGCCATTGCGACACCCATGAAGGGGGTAGTTCCCCATCCAGGAGCCACTTTACCATATTCCGAATTCAATGGTTTCAATAAATCCCCTGTAATAGTTCGTCTTGGCCCAGATCTAGAACTACCCTCAACGGTTTGTGTAGCCATAAATCCTATTGCATTGGTTGAGATCTGTTGACTTTGTATACTATTTCGTTGTAAATAAACGATCTTATCGTAGCGTAGATCGATCGTGGTCTTGAAATTATCTAATAATGGAAACAGCAACCCTAGTCGCCATCTCCATATCTGGTTCACTTGTAAGCTTTACTGGGTACGCCTTATATACCGCTTTTGGGCAACCCTCTCAACAACTAAGAGATCCATTCGAGGAACACGGGGACTAGTTGAAATAATGAACCCCCCATATTGGGGGGCTCATTACTTCAATTGAGATAATGAAAAATCATTTCATCTTTTTAGTCGGAACCTTAGGCGGTTCTCGAAAAAAGATAGCGAAAAAAATGATCCCTAAAGTCGAGACTAACAGGAATGTATAAACCAATGCTTCCATAGATTCGATCGTGGTTTACAATTATAGCTTCCACACCTATTCATTTGGGATCATTTCCCAGATAAAGAAAGGGCAAGAGTCAAAGAAAAGGCGATGATGAAAATCAAGATTTCTCCAATCCCTTATGTCAAATCAAAAAAAAAAATCAAATAGAGACGAAAGATACCAGAGCAATGTTGTATCAGACTACTTGTCTCTTTGTAGTTGGATCTCCAAGTTTTTGGAATGCCCCAAATTCCACTTGAGCATCCAAATCTGGGTCAATACCAGCAAAAACATCTCTGAACAAGGTTCTAGCGCCATGCCAAATGTGTCCGAAAAAGAAGAGCAAAGCAAACGTAGCATGTCCAAAAGTGAACCAACCTCTTGGACTGCTACGAAAAACACCATCGGATTTCAAAGTAGCACGATCTAATTCAAAAATTTCACCCAATTGGGCACGTCTAGCATATTTTTTCACAGTAGCGGGATCGCTATAACTGACCCCATTGAGTTCGCCACCATAGAACTCAACAGTTACACCTACCTGTTCGACACTATACTTTGATTCTGCCCTTCTAAAAGGAACATCGGCTCTCACAATTCCGTCTCCGTCTACCAAAACTACTGGAAATGTTTCAAAAAAAGTAGGCATACGACGTACAAAAAGCTCATGCCCTTCTTTATCTCTAAAGATGGGGTGTCCTAACCATCCAACAGCTATTCCATCCCCGTTATCCATTGAGCCTGCTCTGAATAATCCCCCTTTCGCCGGATTATTACCGATGTAATCATAAAAAGCTAATTTTTCGGGAATTTTAGACCAAGCTTCCGACAAACTCAGATTTTCGGCTAGCCCCGCACCAACCCTTCGATATATTTCTTGCTGGAAGTATCCCTGATCCCACTGATAACGAGTGGGACCAAATAATTCGATCGGGGTAGTTGCTGAACCATACCACATAGTTCCAGCAACAACGAAAGCTGCAAAAAAGACAGCAGCGATACTACTGGAAAGGACCGTTTCAATATTGCCCATACGTAATCCTTTGTATAGACGTTGGGGCGGGCGGACACTAAGATGGAATAGACCCGCTAATATGCCCAATGTCCCCGCTGCAATATGATGAGAGGCTATTCCTCCCGGAACAAAAGGATCAAAACCTTCCGCGCCCCACGCTGGATTTACAGATTGTACTTTTCCGGTTAGGCCATAAGGATCGGACACCCATATTCCAGGACCATACAAGCCTGTTACATGAAATGCGCCAAACCCAAAGCAAGCCACCCCTGAGAGAAATAAATGAATTCCAAAGATCTTGGGCAAATCCAAAGAGGGTTTTCCCGTACGTTCATCACAGAATATTTCTAGGTCCCAATACACCCAATGCCAGATAGCTGCTAAGAAGCACAAGCCAGAAAACACAATATGTGCCCCGGCCACACCTTCGTAACTCCAAATACCCGGATTCGTTATAGTTCCTCCTGTGATACTCCAACCACCCCATGAATTGTTTATTCCTAAACGAGTCATGAAAGGGATAACGAACATACCTTGTCTCCACATTGGATCAAGAACGGGGTCAGAGGGATCAAAAACTGCTAATTCGTATAAAGCCATCGAACCGGCCCAACCAGAAACTAGAGCTGTATGCATTATATGGACAGAAAGCAACCGACCGGGATCATTCAATACGACGGTATGAACACGATACCAAGGTAAACCCATGGAAATACCCCTTTATCAAAGAAAAAATAGACACTATGTAACTTTATCGCATTGGAAAAGACTATGCTATGGACCTCACCTTTTCAGTGGATTATCCCGAAGCAAGGGTTAATATTTATTCCGTTCCGTTGGTAATAATTGAACAATTCTGTTCGTAGGAACAAAGAGAAGCAGATCTATTCTATACCCAATAAGTACCAATACGCAATGGGGGCTGGTCCCATTTTTTGTGAGCGAATGCATAGATACTTGTTCATCATTCAAACGATCCATTCGTAAGAATTTTTCTTTATTCATTCTGTCTTCCTCCATGAACCTTCGAATCTATGGATAAAATACGATAAACGGCAATATTATGAAGACAATAAACCCGTTGTTACGTTTCCACATCAAAGTGAAGTATAGTACTTAACCTCTTTTTCTTTAATTTAATGCCCATTGGTGTTCCAAAAGTACCTTTTCGGAGTCCTGGAGAGGAAGATGCAGTTTGGGTTGACGTATAGTGCGACTTGTCAGACATATTGGGTCATATGGGATTTCCCCGTTCTCTCCCCCGATGGAGATATCCTCTCTTTCGCCCAAGAAAGATTGATTGAACCATCAATAATTCGGAGCGTGAAGTGCAATTAGATCAATTTATTGGAGGATCCATATTATCAATTAGAAGAATTTATGGTTGGCTTGGACCAATAAAATGAAGTATACAGGCTCCGTTCAGAAAATACCAAATTGGCAATCTATGTATGATTACCACTCGTATCATAAATGATTCCTTTATACCATATGAGTGATCTCATACTGCCAATCAATGGAGTAATATGATGAATACATCATATATTGGGCGGAAGACATGAAACGAATTGAAAAAAAAAAAGAAGTCGTAGCAAAAAGAAGTGGTACTGAGATTATTTGTCCTATATGTGCAAATAGAATTCGGGCAGATCTTTACCCGGAGTAGAGCATAAACCTAAAAGAATTGAAGAGGCCCATTCAGGAACAAGAAAATTACATCGTGATTTGGATCTCGATGAAACAATACATCAATGAGAGGTTAGTTCGATAAGTTCAGTGAATTCTAGGGAAGCAAGTCAAGTCAAAACTCATGTTTCTTGAAAAATGGAAGAAAAAGCCCCTTCGTTAGGAAAAACCCTGCTACGAAAAGAGAAAAGGGCTGGAATCGACACATTGATTCTTTTTTTGTTTCGCAATTTTTATTTTTTGAACCGTATGCATCCAAAGGTGCGTGTACGGTTCCTAAAGGATACAATTTTGTCCTAATCAACCGACTTTATCGAGAAAGATTACTTTTTTTAGGCCAAGAGGTTGATAGCGAGATCTCGAATCAACTTGTTGGTCTCATGGTATATCTCAGCATAGAGGATGATACCAGGGATCTTTATTTGTTTATAAACTCTCCCGGCGGATGGGTAATACCAGGAATATCTATTTATGATACTATGCAATTTGTGCCACCAGATGTGCATACAATATGCATGGGATTAGCCGCTTCAATGGGATCTTTCATCCTGGTCGGAGGAGAAATTACCAAACGTCTAGCATTCCCTCACGCTTGGCGCCAATGAGTTTTTTATTTGAGAGAAAAAGAAGACTATGCCTTCGCCATATGGAATATAAATAATAAGTAATAATAGCATGGCACTTCGAGTTCGATATGAGCAAACCATTCTCGTTTTTTCATAACATGAGATTATGTATCGAGATAGTAGTATGAAACAAAGGTTATTTCCGATTTGATCTTATGTATCGGGGTTCCATTTCAGCGTCACAAACCTTTTTGCTTCCACACCAGAAGTCTCTTTCCGATATTTATGTTATGAAAGAGTATGAAAAAAAAGATTCTTTTTTCCTTATTTGATCGGATCAAAAAGAAACTTTGGGATTGCTGAATCTCAGACGAGATAAATATATAAAGCAACGGAACCATCATAGTATTTTTTGACTCCTACGAAAGGAAGGATGGTAAATGGATCATTCAACGATCTGGGTCTGATGGATTCTATTTGTCTCTTTCTTTGATGGAAGGGAAAAAGAAATTCCATTGCAGAGCCGTATGCAATGCACAAAAGATGCCTGTACGGTTGTTCAATTCTATCTTTTTCTTTTTGTTTGTTATTCTTTATCCCTTCCTTTCGCCCGATCATGCGAGATAGAGGAATCGTTTATTATGTTATATCATCAGGGTTATGATCCACCAACCTGCTAGTTCTTTTTATGAGGCACCCACAGGAGAATTTATCCTGGAAGCGGAAGAACTACTGAAACTCCGCGAAATCCTCACAAGGGTTTATGTACAAAGAACGGGCAATCCTTTATGGGTTGTATCCGAAGACATGGAAAGAGATGTTTTTATGTCAGCAGCAGAAGCCCAAGCTCATGGCATTGTTGATCTTGTAGCGGTCGAAAATACCGGGGATTTCGCATAAATCCGTGATTCCATTTCGAATCATAATTCGAATGAACCGTGATTTGATCTTTTATCTTCTTACCGGGGTAAAATCAAATAGTAAATGGAAGTAATTCATAATCATCCGGTTAGGATCGATCTAAACCAGCCCATTCTGTATACGATTCAGCATGCCAACTATTAAACAACTTATTAGAAACACAAGACAGCCAATCAGAAATGTCACGAAATCCCCAGCTCTTCGAGGATGTCCTCAGCGTCGAGGAACATGTACTAGGGTGTATGTGCGACTCGTTCAGATCATGAGCTAGAACAAATGAGACGATTTTTCCAGTCTCAATGACCAGTACCAATGAATGGGATAGAATGGAAGAACTCCATTCACTATCTAAAAATAAAGATCTATCATATACCTCTATTGTGTATGGAATTTATGGTTTCCATTGGTGCAAATCCAATCACCTCGATTTGAGATGAAAAGCAATTCTCCATTGGTAGCAAATGGTTATCCATTAAGCGGGGGAAATGGTATTTAAGAAGCAGAAAGATTATGCTCCTACTCTTGCAAGAACGGACTAACAGGGTCAGCTACCTAGCCAACCTTCATAATTAAATGCCGTCACTGTATGAATAGATCTCATTGTGAAAAGACCTATTACTGGATAATTCATGGGTAGAGCCAAAGAGTGTGAACTGTACAAGTTACCAATAACATTGATTAAATGAGGGAAGGGGCTCCGGTGTATAGAGAGGGCCTCACCGTTTAAGAAGTAATCATAGAAACGATGGAAGCCACTATTTATTTATTTATCCATTTACATTTACTACCTATTTATTTTATACCTATTTTATACCAAATATCGGTAAAATTTCTTATTTTGAGGTGAAATAAATGCCTGGAAGAAATAAAAAATCGTGGTTGGGAAGGTCATAGTAGCAAAAGCCATTGGAATTTTTATTTTATACATCGGAAGAATCCGTTTTGTTATTAATAAACCAGGAGAGGGGAAAAGAATGACTGAAAGAAAAGAAATCGATTAGTTATTCATCAAAGTTTAATTTCATTCAATGACCAGAGTTAGACGAGGATATATAGCTCGGAGACGTCGAACAAAAATTCGTTTATTTGCATCAACCTTTCGAGGGGCCCATTCAAGACTTACTCGAACTACTACTCAACAGAAAATGAGAGCTTTGGTGTCCACTCATCGGGATAGAGGCAGGCGAAAGAGAGATTTTCGTCGTTTGTGGATCACTCGGATAAATGCAGTAACTCGTGAGAATAGGGTATCCTATAGTTATAGTCGATTAATACATGATCTGTACAAGAGGCAGTTGCTTCTTAATCGTAAAATACCTGCACAAATAGCTATATCAAATAGGAATTGTCTTTACATGATTTCCAATGAGATCATCAAATAAGGAGATTGGAAGGAATTCACCGGAATGATTTAAACGGAGTTCCCCGGAGAATGACCTCCGGGAAGGTAGAGTAGAAATTAATATGATAAGATAAGTAGTAGGAATGAACGAACACGTTTCAAAAAAAAAAAGATTTCTTCTTCTCCCATTCTTTTTTTTTATTCTATTACGACACAGCAATCAAATCTCTCGGCTTTTTCGAACAAAACATCAATCAATCTGATTTTGAATTCCAATTAGAGTTGTTTTGATTCAATTGAGGAGTAGGCCTATTTATTTCTGGTTCTAGGACCAGTAGTTCTAGGGATCGACTCGGTTTTCTCAAATTGTTTCTCATTATTAAGAAAAGGTAACGAAGATAAAATACGAGCTTGTTTTATAGCAATAGTAATTAATCGTTGTTGTTTCAAGGTCAATCTATTCACTCGTCTAGATAATATTTTTCCCTGTTCACTAATAAATTGACTAATTAAACTCATGTTTCTATAATCAATTCGATCCCCCGATCCAATTGGGGGCAAACGCCTACGAAAAGATCGCTTGGATTTACGAAAGAGTCGCTTGGATTTATCCATGGTTTATTCCTTATCTCTAAAATCCCATTTCTTCATTCATTTCGGATCCGACCGAAATAGGACTTGATTTGTTTATATATATATAATTTCTTCCTGTTCCTTGGAAGGATGGTACACGTGTTCCGTTCGATCTATTTCTTTATCTCCCCATGAATCGTATGCTTGTAACAATAAGGACAGAATTTTCTCAATTCTAATCGACTAGGTGTATTGTGTCGATTCTTTTGAGTAATATATCTGGAAGTGCCTCGCGATTCTTTATTGAAATCATTTCGGACACAACTGGTACATTGCAAAATAACTATTCCTCTGACATCTTTACCCTTGGCCATGAACCTCCTTTGGATTCACTCAATTCTTCTATTTTCGATCCGAACCGAAGAAGAAGAAAGGAACGAAAAATAAATAGAAAATAGGTTGCTAACTCGAAATCCAATTATGAAAGATTTCGTTGCAATCAATAAAGTAATAAAATCATAAGTAATACAATTATTTCTAACTATTCATTATTCCTAATCCCAGCATTTCATTTACTATCTTATATGATCTCGAACAGCCTGCCCTAGAGCCCCATTTCTATTTCTGTTCTACCTCTATTAATTCTATCCTGAACCCGAGTTTGACTGAGGTTCAATCCACTTTTATTCTTTCTCTTTCCTTCCTATCCTAAAGAACTGAAAAAAAAAAAGGGGGGGGGTTGGTCACAGAGAATTTATTGTATCTCTAATCTTCTTCATTCATCCATTCCCATATCAATAACTAGAATGAAAAAAAGGGGAATACCAACGCATCTGGGAATAAACGATTGATCTCTATCAATAGACCTGCTAAAGACCCAAACCATAGAGTAGTTAGCACAGGTGCCACGGAGAGATATGTTTTTATATCTCGCATTGAAAATCCTCCTTCTTTATTGGAATACATATATGATCAGATGCATATGTAGTTAAAGATCACTTGTATTTGTACGCGGAATCCCTAACTAAAATGGATATGTACAATGATCCGGTAGATGAGATCCACTTGTACCTAAAACAGAAAAAGATGACCCCCTCTTCCTGAGCATTACCGATAAATATTCATTCTTTTATACGTTAGGTTTCATATGTATATAATTCTTTTATTATATGAGATATGAGACCAAAAAGAAGAAATGGCAAGAGAAATTGTATATAGATAGAGGAAATAACGATGTGGAAAACAAGACAGGGATTCTCTACAATGACACTGTACAACAATTAAAAGGGATGTAGCGCAGCTTGGTAGCGCGTTTGTTTTGGGTACAAAATGTCACGGGTTCAAATCCTGTCATCCCTACCTATTATTTTTCCTATGGCCAGTAACGAGGGGTCAATTGAAATCGATGAAAATTGGACATAATCTTTTATTTTATGATACTATATGCAATGCATGCAAAATGTATTGGGGGCACAAAAAGAATCCTTTTCTTGACAGTCGTATCTGCTGTCATAAGAAAGCGCTCTTAGTTCAGTTCGGTAGAACGTGGGTCTCCAAAACCCGATGTCGTAGGTTCAAATCCTACAGAGCGTGATTCTGTTCTTGTAATGTCGAATCACAATAAAACAACTTCACTAACTTGAATTGCAACCTGAATTTGACCCCCTGCAGATTAAGGAGGAGGTCAATCAAAAAAAAAGATGTTACTCAATCAAAGGTCCAACTGATCCCCGCGTCTGTATTGTAAATATGCAGTTACGAATAATCCAGCCAAAGTAATAGGAATTAGACCTAAGACGATTCCAAATAGAAAAACTTCAATCATTTCAATTTATTTGAAAGAGGAGAAAAAGAGAGGTAATATCTATCCCTAAATATTAATCCCAATCTCTCATGAATCTCAATGACCAAGAATTGGCAATTGGCGCGGAAGGAACTATAGAATACCTGGAATCTCACAGAAATATTCATTTTTATGAATGAATTGTTCATTC